TTGATATATGGAACTACTATTTATTTGCTGAATAGACAGATTTATCGACAAAATCATGACTATACTTAACAATAAAACACTCTTAAAAGCCCACATACGACGAAGCTTTTTTGTTGCGTTTGGAAAAAGAAGAAGCCCCACTCCTATTAATACAGGAACTAGAAGTGGAACAAAAGGTATTATCCAGGCATATTCATATGTATGTTCCATAAAAATAAAAAAGTTTTTATTCTGAATTGTTTTCCAATTACCGGGCCTTTTATCTTTTTAAAATTGGAAAGGGTTAATAAAAAAATAAAGATATGCATTAATTTAAACTAACTAAAATCGAATTTTTTATTCTTACTTATTATGTGTCTTTCTTAAATACGTCAAAGATTCAAATTAAGAAGGCACAATTGGTAAAATAATATCACTAATTTATAATTTACTAGTATAAAATATTAGTTATTTATTAAACTTTTTAAGAAGATGTTGAAAATTCCAATTATTATTACTCTTACAATAATTTAGATCAATACAGCACAAGCAGAAATAAAACACTAAAAACAAAATATTGAATTTTGATCTAAATCATAGTATGAACTAAGTTAGCTTAATGAAATAATAACTCCCTTTTTTCTTTTTTTTTCATTTATTCAAAATAATTAACTAGTTCATTCTGAAATTGATTAATTGATTTCTATCTCAATAAAATACATTTATAGGAAGGAATCTACTACACGCCGCTTTATTTTCAATTTTAGAAACTAAAGAAAAATTTACTAAAAATATTGTTTATAAAGCTATGTTATGTATAATTACTAATTTCATTAGAATTTGTAAATTACAATTCAGTGTATTTTTTTCTGGATCTTGATCAATTAACAAATCACATGATGACATATCATATATATTTTTGATTTGAGTTTGAAGAATGTTTTATTCTATTTCGAATACTATTTTTTATGATTTTTTTTAAGAGAATTCTCTTAAAAAAAATCAATACTGACATAGCAAAAAACCACTTCTTTTGAACAATAGATGTCTTTCACATCCAATAGAATAAGGAGTAATCTCTTAATTTTCAAATGGCAGTTCCAAAAAAACGTACTTCTATATCAAAAAAACGCATTCGTAAAAATAGTTGGAAAAAAAAAGGATATTGGGCGGCTTTAAAAGCCTTTTCCTTGGGTAAATCTCTTTCCACCGGGCAGTCAAAAAGTTTTTTTGTTCGACAAACAAATAAGTAATAAAAAATTGCAAGAATCTAAATTTACATGACTCAAAAAGTTGTCGAATTTTATATGTAGACTCCATCGCCTATTCTTTTGAACTAATCAATATAAAAATAAAATTCTTTTTTCATTTGGGTCTTATGATTTGCAGAATGCTAATTTTTTATTATTAAATTCGTAAAAAAAAAAAAGAAAAGACTTTTTTTAAGTTCTATCCCCCTATCCGGGGGTAGAACTAGTTAGTTATAATAGGTCAATTGCCGAAGAGGATAAACTTCACGAAAGGCCGAAGTGAAAAAAAAAAAAATAAAAATGAATAGTAATTTAAAGATTCATTTTTATTCATCAATTTGATTCTTTCTTCAAAAATATTCTATTGAATTAACTTTTTTAGTCTCGACTATTGAATAGAAATACGCTATTATAAGTTTGAGCAAGCCGCTATGGTGAAATTGGTAGACACGCTGCTCTTAGGAAGCAGTGCTAGAGCATCTCGGTTCGAGTCCGAGTGGCGGCATGCCCTCTTCTAAAAAAAATAAAATAGATTCTATAATAAATTCAATTACTGATTTTCCCTTCGTAATTAAGGGACCCCTTTACTTTTTTAAAAATTTTTATGATATTTTTAACTTTAGAGCATATATTAACTCATATTTCCTTTTCGATTGTTTCAATTGTAATTACAATTCATTTAATAACCTTATTAGTCGATGAAATCGTAAAACTATCTGATTCGTCAAAAAGGGGCATGATCGCGGCTTTTTTATGTATAACAGGATTATTAGTAACTCGTTGGATTTATTCAGGACATTTTCCATTAAGTAATTTATATGAATCGTTAATCTTTCTTTCATGGAGTTTCTCCATTATTCATATTGTTCCGTATTTAAAAAAAAAGAAAAATGATTTAAGTACAATAACGGCACCAAGTGTTCTTTTTACACAAGGCTTTGCTACTTCAGGTCTTTTAACTGAAATACATCAATCCGAAATATTAGTACCTGCTCTCCAATCTGAGTGGTTAATAATGCACGTAAGTATGATGGTATTGGGGTATGCAGCTCTTTTATGCGGATCATTATTATCAGTAGCACTTTTAGTCATTACATTTCGAAAAGACATAAGACCTTTTTATAATAAAAACCATGTATTGAATTTCAATGAATCTTTTTCTTTTGGTCAAATTCAATACATGAATAAAACAAACAATTTTTTTGGAAATACTTATTTTTTTTCTGCTAAAAATTATTACAGGTCCCAATTGATTCAACAATTGGATCGCT